ATGACTCGAAACCCTTTTCATTTAGTGGAGTTTAGTCCTTGACCTTTAACAGGATCTCTTGGAGCCATATTTTTAACTTTAGGGATAACATCCTGATTTCACAATCATGGGATAATTACTATATGCCTAGGGCTATTCCTAGTTAGCATAACTATATTTCAATGGTGGCGAGACATTGTACGGGAAAGCACTTTCCAAGGCTACCACACACTAAAAGTATCCCTAGGAATACGGATAGGTATAATTTTATTTATTACCTCGGAAGTTTGCTTTTTCTTTGCTTTTTTCTGAGCCTATTTTCACAGCAGTTTAGCCCCAAACACTGAAGTTGGTGCTTGTTGACCTCCCATCCACATTCACCCTCTTAACCCTTTTCAGGTCCCTTTACTTAATACTGCCATCCTATTGGCCTCAGGAGTTACTGTCACCTGAGCCCATCATTCTCTTATAGGGGGTGACCACAAAGAAACTGTCCAATCTATAACTCTAACAATCATCCTAGGAGGCTACTTCACTGTCCTCCAAGCTCAAGAATATGCAGAAACATCTTTCTCTATTTCAGATAGAGTTTACGGATCAACTTTTTTTGTGGCCACAGGGTTCCATGGTCTACATGTTATTATCGGATCTATGTTCCTCGCGACTTGCTTAGTACGAATTTTATACCATCACTTTTCTACCAACCATCACTTTGGTTTTGAGGCCGCAGCCTGGTACTGACACTTCGTAGACGTGGTATGACTGATCTTGTACACTTGCATTTACTGATGGGGATCTTAACCATAGCTATTAAGTGGCCGAATTTTAAGCACTAGACTTTTAATCTAGATAATGATTACTAGCTAATCCTTAATAAACCCTAAACAAGAAATGATATATCATATATGATTTCGGCTCATACTTTAGATGTTTTACACATCCTTGTTTTAGCGCTCTACAAATAAACGCCTTTAAAGGTAATTAGGATTTAGAATAAGGCTGCTAACTTTATTCTGAGCAACTCGAAATTGTTCTACCTTTTATGAATAACAAATTTTTTCCTTCCAACTTTTTATTCGTCATAATTATAATTATAGGCACTATACTGTCACTATCATCTTCTCACTGACTGACTATATGGATAGGGCTGGAGCTAAACCTAATAGGATTTTTACCATTAATAAACATTAAAGGTAAAATGCTAGAAGCTGAAGCTTCTATGAAATATTTTATTATCCAAAGTATAAGATCCAGAGTTCTCATTATTTCCTCAGTAATTATATATAATTCCAGACTTTCTTGGTACTCTATGTTTACCGACAACATTACTAGCAATCTTATTATACTATCTCTAATCTTGAAACTTGGGGGAGCCCCTCTCCATTTTTGAATGCCTAGTATCACTAAACAAATGACATGAGGAATCTTATTCATAATGCTAACCTGGCAGAAGTTAGCCCCTCTTTTTATACTAAGCCTAATCAATTCCAACCAATTAACTTTACTCTTAATCTCCGTAGCCTCCACAATCATAGGAAGAATCATAGCACTTAATCAAACAAACCTTCAATTAATTATCACATACTCGTCGATCTCTCACCTAGGCTGAATGCTATCTACAATCTCTATTAACAGGTCCTTAAGGATAATTTACTTTATTAATTACATCATCATCTCCATCCCTCTGATAAACATGCTTAGCACAAGACTAGGGAGACACCTATTTTCTCTAGCACACAAAAGCAAAGTGAACAACCTGATCGCAGTCTCATTAGTGCTTTCGTTAGGAGGCCTACCTCCTCTTTTAGGATTCATATCTAAACTAATTATTCTTCTATCCTTAGCTCAGATGAAAATAGTAATGTTAAGATTGATGATATTCTGTGGAACCCTTATCAGATTGTACTTTTACTTAAACATGTCGTTAATATTAATGATCAAGTCCTATAAAGCCTTCGACATAGCAAAACCCACCAGAATTTATAACCCAATTATCTCTTTTAACATTCTAAGTAGATTTATTGTTTACCCCCTAATTATTATATTCATTAAATATGCGATGACTATTCTCTACAAATCATAAAGATATTGGCACATTATACTTCATCTTTGGTATTTGAGCAGGATTATTAGGCACATCCTTGAGCCTTATAATTCGAACCGAACTTGGGCAACCAGGGTCACTTCTCAATGACGACCAACTATATAACGTAGTTGTTACCGCTCATGGGTTTATTATAATTTTTTTCTTGGTTATACCTATTATAATTGGAGGATTTGGAAACTGACTTGTTCCTCTAATACTAGGGGCCCCAGATATAGCTTTCCCTCGGATGAACAATATAAGATTCTGACTACTTCCTCCTTCTTTAACACTACTTCTAGCATCCTCTGCAGTAGAAAGAGGGGCCGGAACGGGATGAACCGTTTACCCTCCTCTTTCTAGAAACCTATCCCACGCTGGGCCTTCAGTAGATCTAGCTATTTTCTCTCTTCACCTAGCAGGGATCTCTTCTATTTTGGGTGCCATCAACTTTATTACTACTATTCTTAATATACGATGAGAAGGCTTACAAATGGAGCGACTACCTTTATTCGCTTGGTCTGTTTTTATTACTGCAATTTTACTCCTTCTATCACTTCCAGTTTTAGCAGGAGCTATTACTATACTATTAACAGACCGAAATTTTAACACCACTTTTTTTGACCCAAGAGGTGGAGGGGACCCTATCCTGTACCAACACTTATTTTGATTCTTTGGTCACCCAGAGGTGTATATTCTAATTTTACCTGCCTTTGGTATTATCTCTCATATTGTCTCTCACCATTCTTTCAAGAAAGAAATTTTCGGGGCCCTTGGGATAATTTACGCTATACTTTCTATTGGTTTGCTTGGTTTTATTGTATGAGCCCACCACATATTTACGGTCGGAATAGATGTGGATACACGAGCCTACTTCACCTCAGCAACTATAATTATTGCAATTCCAACTGGGATTAAGGTATTCAGATGATTAGCTACAATCTATGGTTCTCCTATCAAATACAACACCCCTATACTGTGAGCTCTAGGATTTATTTTCTTATTTACAGTAGGGGGGCTAACCGGTATTATTCTCTCTAACTCTTCTTTAGACATTATGCTTCATGACACCTACTATGTAGTGGCTCACTTTCATTATGTCCTATCAATAGGAGCCGTCTTTGCTCTCTTTGCTGGATTTAACCACTGATACCCTCTCCTTACGGGATTAAGCCTAAACCAACAATGAACCAAGGCACATTTTATAACAATATTTTTAGGTGTTAATTTAACCTTCTTCCCACAGCATTTTCTAGGCTTAGCAGGGATACCTCGGCGATACTCGGACTACCCAGACTGCTATACCAAATGGAACATAGTCTCATCTATAGGTTCTATAGTCTCTTTAACAAGAGTTTTATTCTTTATTTTTATTGTCTGAGAGAGCCTAATCTCCCAACGAACTATCATCTGATCAAACCATTTAACTACATCCCTAGAATGAGATAATCGTCTACCGGTCGACTTCCATAGTCTCCCTGAAACAGGAGCCCTTTACATTTAAAATATGACCTACTGAGGACAATTAGGATTTCAAGATGCTTGTTCTCCTTTAATAGAACAAATTATTTTTTTTCATGATCACGCCATATTTGCTATTATTATAGTCCTAACTATAGTAATATACATAGCTATAATCCTTATAACCAACAAATTTTCTTGTTTAAATATCACAGAAAGACAAAAAATTGAGACAATCTGAACTGTAGCCCCAGCGCTGATTCTGCTGTTCCTCGCTCTACCTTCTTTACGACTCTTATATTTACTAGATGAAACTAATGACCCTTTAATTACTATTAAAACTATGGGACATCAATGATACTGAAGATACGAATACTCTGATTTCTTAGACATTGAATTTGATTCTTACATAATCCCTACTAACGAATTAGATTTAGGCAACTTCCGACTGCTGGAAACTGACCACCACTTAATTCTACCGATAAAAACTAACACTCGAATTATTGTCTCTTCTGCGGACGTAATCCACTCCTGAACAGTCCCTTCTCTGGGGGTAAAAGTAGATGCTATTCCAGGACGGCTAAACCAATTAATACTATACCCTAGACGACCTGGACTGTACTATGGACAATGCTCAGAAATTTGTGGAGCCAATCACTCATTTATACCAATTACACTGGAAATTGTAAACATGGATTACTTTATTAAGTGATTAAATCTAATGAACGAACAATAGAGGAGTTAATTAATTCTATAACATAAAATTGTCAATTTTAAATAACTAAAATATTAGTACTTTTCGCATGCCACAATTATCCCCAATCAACTGATTACTTTTATTTATTATATTCTGATCAATCATACTTATTAATACATCTATTATATGATGAAACACCAACAATATGTACACGATTAGCAAAACTTTTAGAACTAATACAAACATCACATACAAATGATAACATGATAGTAGACATCTTTTCTTCTTTTGACGACCATAATTCCACTCTATTCTCAACTCATTTTATAACATGAACTTTATCTTTATGATCTCTATTTTTTATCAATTCCTCTTATTGAATTAACCCTTCAAATTTAACCAATCTAATAAATATACCTAAACAAGCCATCAACATCCAAACTACTCGGTCCTATAGTATGAATTTAGGAGGATTTAGCCTCATAGTGTCATCTTTATTTTTAACTATTATCAATTTTAATATACTAGGTCTCATGCCCTACGTATTTAGGACTACAAGTCACCTAGCTATAACCTTTACCTTAGCCCTCCCTTTATGACTCTCTTTAATCATCTCTTCTTACTTAAATAACCCATACTCAAGACTGGCATTCATGCTGCCTCTAGGTACTCCTACTTTTCTTATTCCCTTTCTTCCAGTAATTGAAAGACTAAGTATCCTTGTTCGTCCTATTACCTTATCTATTCGATTAGCCGCTAATATTAGGGCAGGGCATATTATTCTCACATTAATTGGAGACTACCTAACTATTTCAATACTATCTAGTAATTATTTAGTCTCTAGTCTAGTGATACTAATTCAAATTGGGTATTTTATTTTCGAGATTGGTATTGGGATTATTCAAGGATATATCTTCTCCTTACTAATTACATTATATACAGACGACCATCAATAGATATAATTTATTTTACTAATTAATTATAAATAATAAAAATTATAACTATAAAGATAATCATATAGCAATTAAACATCACCATCAACCAATGTTCCAAAGCAAAAAAAACAAGTTTGTTAACATTAAACGCTCCTTGACCTCCTATAACCTCAAATCACCCCATATCTACCACCTTTAATCTTCTATTACTTATAGATTTAAACCCTAATAGTCTGGGATAACAGATGAAACTAGAGAGAAACCACATACTCCTGTTAATATAGTTAAGGATATTGAACCTAGCCTTAATATCTCCTTTATCCCAGAACCCGAAAGAAAACAACAAACTCATAATAATCAAGAAAGGCACTACAAGTTTTATACTTAAAGGTAAGAAGAAATTAGCTGTAAATATACTAAATAAGCTCTGGAATAAAAAACCCCCTCATAAAGCCCCTATCACTAACATAGACATAGGAAAGATCATCTTTAAATCGTTATCTCTCACTCTAGTATAAACGTCAGATCTTTCATTTCCTCAAACAATATAAAAAGACAATCGCATAGAATAAAGAACTGTTAAACATACCCCAAAAACTCCTAAGGCCATAATCAACCTGTTAAAATCCCCAATGATCAGCCCCTCAATAATTAAATCTTTAGAATAAAACCCAGCAAGAAAAGGCATCCCGCAGAGAGCTATATTAGAGATATTTAAAAAGGTTCTAGTTACAGGTAATAATTTAGATACATTATTAATCTGACGCATATCCTGCTTGCCCCTAAAACAATGAATAATATTTCCACCACACATAAACAACAAAGCTTTAAACATAGCATGAGTGTATAGGTGGAATAAAGCTAACATAGGCATCCCTAACCCCAGGGACATTATTATTACTCCCAACTGACTTAAAGTAGACAGAGCAATAATTTTCTTTATATCATATTCATACAGAGCACAAATCCCAGACATAATAGTAGTCAACACTGAAATGTAAATCATAAACACCCTAAATCAGTAATAGCATCTTAAGTACCCAAAAAACCGGATAAACAAAAAAACTCCTGCGGTCACTAGAGTAGAGGAATGCACTAATGCTGACACGGGAGTTGGTGCAGCCATAGCAGCAGGTAATCATCTCCTAAAAGGAATCTGAGCTCTTTTAGTTATACCAGCCACTATAATAAAAAAGTTAACATAAACAAACTCCCTAAACCCCCACAAACATAAAACATTTCAATGCCCCAAGATAACCAAAACAGAAATAGCACTCAGAATAAAACAATCCCCAACACGGTTCATAAGAACAGTCAGTATGCCAGCAGCTAAAGACTTTCTGTTCTGGTAGTAGATGACTAAACAAAAAGACACTAACCCTAGCCCATCTCAACCTAATAACAAAGACACTAACCTAGGGATAAAAATCAAAAAATTCATAGATAACACGAATAGTATAACCGTCAAAGTAAAACGCACTAGGTTCCTATCTCCTTTTATGTAAGAAACAGTAAATACTATAACACACCCAGAAATAAAACACACTAAACCTCTAAATCTACATCTCATTCAATCTACAACCAAATCGAAATTGATCTCTCTTCTTATACAGTTCAACAACTCCCAGCTTAGCAACAAACAAACGTTATTTATACATAAATAAGCTAGCAACAAACATATCATAAAAGACCAACAAAACAATATAACACTAAAACATAACTCAACACCTATTAATTGAAACATAGTAAAGTAAATAAAAATTTATCTATAAACCCACAATTTATTATTTTACAAATTAAACTAACTTTACTAAAACATAATAACCTTATTTAAATAACCAATGTTCAATATAAAAAATAACATAGGATAAAAATGAAGCAATAATAACAGGTACTCCCTACAAACATTTACAAACCTAGTATTTATAAAACCTATAATTCCCCCATGCTGAGTATTTACAAACATGACTAGATTATACAGCCCTCCTAAAAACACCATTAATAAAATAACCAATACAAACCACCTCCTGTACAAATACATAGAACAAAATAATATAACCTCCCTGATTAAGTTTACAAAAGGGGGAGCCCCTATATTAGCAATACAAAACAAAAACCATCACAAACACATAGTAGGATTAACATTAATTATGCCTCCACACAAAAACAGACTTCGTCTCTTTAACTTTTCATATATCAAATTAGCTAAGCAGAATAAACCAGAAGAACAAAAACCGTGGGAAATCATTATTAATATAGCTCCCTCTCACCCTCACATAAACTTACCTAATCTTCCTGCTAGCATCACTCCTATATGCCCCACAGAGGAATAAGCAATTAAAGACTTAATATCCCTTTGACCTACACAGATAACGGCAGTAATAACACCCCCTCAAAGACAAAGAACAATTAATGCCTTCCTAAAAACTATCTCATTTAAAAAATACACCCTCAACATACGCATAATCCCATAACCTCCTAGCTTAAGAAGCACCCCAGCCAAGATTATTGAACCCGCAATAGGGGCCTCTACATGTGCCTTAGGTAGCCATAAATGAACAGAAAATATAGGCAGCTTTACTAAAAATGCACCCATCACACCTAAGAACCACAACACATTTACTCTAGATAGCACATCCACGCAATTCAAATAATAAATCAAGCACATATTGAAAGAATAATACAGATTGCTAAGCATGATTAAGCTCACCAACAGGGGCAAAGAAGCAGTAATAGTGTATAACATCATATACATACCTGCTTGCAGCCGCTCTGGCTGATACCCCCACCCAATAATTAATATTAGAGTAGGAATTAAAGAAATTTCAAAGAAAATATAAAAGTATATGACGTGGGTGCACAGGAAGTATAGAACAACCACTATACACAGGCCTAACACCGTAATAGAAAACATACCCCTTTTATTTTTTATATACAGTACCGAATAATTGCTAGCCAATAATATTAAACCCCTAATTCACAATCTTAACACCACTAACATGCCTCTTATTCTATCACAACAAAAATGATTAACATAAACAAGCCCTCATACATCCACACTCAAATACTTTAAACAAACAAAAGTCATAAATATTAAATACCATAAACGAAGTTCTCACATCATGGGACCCCTCAATATTATCAACCTAAAAACCCTGAAAATAAGCCCTACAATTTATACAAACTTAAAGATGAGACGTAATCATTCCCATGCGCTCGAATTAACCTTACCAATAGAGATAGCCCTAAACTAGCCTCACAAACCCCAAAAACTACAATAACCATTATAAGACTATAATCATTTCTGAAAAGTCCCCATGTTAATAAAAAAGAAAAAATAATCCCAAGTATTAGAATCTCGAATCTAAGTAAAATATTCAAAATATGTTTCCATTGAAATAACAATACAAAAAATCCTCTAACATAAATAAAACAACCTAATAATAATTCTCCCCTTATGATCATAACTTAAGTTATAATAGTTTAAACATAAAACCCTGGTCTTGTAAACCAGTAATAGATTTAGTATCTTTATAACTAAGTTTTTAAGTGAATCGAACACTTCTAAAAAGTTTTCAAAACTTTCTTTTACCCAGTAAAAACCTAATAATCTAAAAAGTAGAGCCATATAAGATCAATAAAAGGACGTACTAAAAACACCCCGAACCAATAAACACTTAGAACCTGACCAATAAACTCGTAAGGGTACTCTACAGGACACCCCCCGATTCAAGTAAGTAGAAAGAAACACCCTACCATTGACCAAAAATTAAGCTGCATAAAAATATTATACACAGAACCACGACATCCCCCCACATGTAACAACGGAAGGAAGAACAAAACGCAAATAGACATAACCAAGCTAATAACCCCACCAAGCTTCCTTGGAATAGAACGTAAAATAGCATAAGCAAACAAGAAGTACCACTCAGGCTTAATGTGTAAAGGGGTCACTAACGGGTTAGCTGGAATAAAATTCTCGGAATCACCTAAAACATTTGGGAACAATATACTGATTTCGATCAACAACAACAATATAATAAAAAAACCAAACAAATCCTTATATGTATAATACTGGTGAAAAGGAATTTTGTCTAAATCACTGTTAATTCCCAAAGGGTTATTTCTACCGGTCTGATGCAAAAATAACAAATGCATCCCCACCATAGCAATTAAGATAAAGGGTAATAAGAAATGGAAACAAAAAAACCGCCTCAAAGTAGCGTTATCTACAGAAAACCCCCCTCAAATCCAATACACAACTATTTCTCCTACATAAGGGATAGCTGACACTAGATTAGTAATTACAGTAGCCCCCCAAAACGACATTTGCCCCCAAGGCAATACATAACCCACAAAAGCAGTCCCTATCACTAAAAACAATAAGACCACACCAATATTCCATGTCTCAACTATTATATAGGAACCATAATAAATCCCTCGAGCAACATGAAAATACAAACAGATAAAGAAAAAAGAAGCTCCATTAGCATGGATGTAACGCAGCACTCAACCGTAATTAACATCTCGCATAATATGAACCACCGAATCGAAGGCCATCTCAACACACGAAGTGTAATGCATGGCCAGGAACAAACCACTAGCGATCTGAACAACTAAACACAGACCTAGTAGGGACCCAAAATTTCATCAAACAGAAAGATTAACAGGAGCTGGTAAATCCACAAGAGCACCATTAACGATCTTTAAAACAGGATGATTTTTTCGTAGTGAGCTAAGCATAAACGTTTACTTAAATTTAAAAACACGTAATGGCCCCTCGCAATAATAACAAATTTTAACCACACTAATCAGCACAAATAACAAAATTACACCTAATAACAAGTAACACATGAAATTGTCATACATCATGATCATACTACCTCCCCCTATTCTCATAGTACTATAATCGAACAAAGATAAATCTTTTATATCAACACTAACTACCTCTTTAGTCACAAAAAAATTCATTATTATAAACCCAAAGAAAATGATGAAGAAATATATAAACACTTTGCTTGATAGAAAAATTAAATTAGGAATTAAACTAATGACGTACATAAACATCACCAACAAGCCCCCAATATACACCAAAAAGAGTAAATACCCATACCAAGAAAAAGTAATTATCCCTACCAGTCCTCTAACACACAAGGTCACTATTATTAACATAAACCCAAGCCTAAGAGGCTGAATAACTATTAGACAAATTCTACTTAAAGAAAACCCTACTGAAACTATAAATAACAAACTCATTTCAAAAGATAAGTACTAAACTCAATTTCTAACTTCCAATGTTAATATTTTTATTAAATTATCTTTTGTAGTTTAATAAATAAATGCACACCACCAAGAATACTAAAATATTTAATACACTAGGTAAGTACCTCTTTCAAATTAAATACATCAATAAGTCGTAACGATACCGGGGATATCTAGCACGCACCCAGATAAACAATCACGCCACTACGCTCACAAATGCACACAAACCTATGCCTCAGAAACCCAAAAAGACTACCCCACCAAAAAACAACCTTACGACCAACACCCTTATGAATAAAATATTACTATACTCTGCTATAAATAAAACTGCAAACCCTACTCCTCCATACTCAATGTTAAAACCAGAAACCAACTCTGACTCTCCCTCGGCGAAATCGAAAGGGGCCCGGTGAGTCTCAGCCACACAAGACACGAACCACATAATTAATATAAAAAAATTAACTAAAAAAATTCACACCACCTCTTGATATTTCATAATCAAACTCAAACTCATACTCCCAGCTAATAGTAAACAACTTAGCAAAATTAAAGACATGCTCACCTCATACGAGATCCTCTGAGCCACGGCTCGCACAGACCCCAACAGCGCGTATTTGGAATTGGAAAACCAACCGGCTCCTATCACACTATACACCCCCAAACTAGAAACACACAAAAACAACAGTATTCTCAATCCTCCTATGCTACACATGAAATAATTATTATACAAAACTCATAAAACCAACCCCAAGAAAAGGCTTATAAAAGGACAAATCAAGAATGGAAAAACATTAACTAAGGTAGGCTTAACTAATTCTTTGCTAAACAATTTAACTGCATCAGCTAACGGCTGGGGCAATCCTATTAACCCTACTTTATTAGGCCCTTTACGTAATTGAAAATAACCTAATCCTTTACGCTCCAACAAAGTAAAAAAAGCAACAGCCAATAGCGCACAAACAAAAGCTACAATACTTGACAATAACTCAACCAACATTGTTAAGAAGAATAATAAATACTCTCTAATAGGATCTTAAATCCTAGGCACTGCTCTGCCATCTTAACTTATTACACATTTTATAAAGTAAGATTAAACAAATCTTATAAAATAAACCTAAATTATTCACATTATTCTGCCAACTTTATATTATAATAATAAATTTTTAGCTTTCTCTGGTCCTCTCGTACTAAAAGAAGCGGTTATCAATTTTAAAAGATAGAAACCAACCTGGCTCACGCCGGTCTGAACTCAGATCATGTAAAGTTTTAAAAATCGAACAGATTTACCTTACTAAAGCTTCTGCACCTTAAGGTTACTTTAATCCAACATCGAGGTCGCAATCTCGTTTTTCAATAAGAACTCTCTAAACAAATTACGCTGTTATCCCTATGGTAACTATACTATAAGCAATAAAAAAATTGGTTACTTCATCAAAAAATAATTATTTCTAAGGAAGTTATATAATATACAAATTTATTCCTTAATCACCCCAATTAAAATTTATAAATGACCTTACCAATGCCTCAATGAGATCACTATAAAATTAAAGCTCATTAGGGTCTTCTCGTCCCTTTAAAACATTCAAGCTTTTTCACTATGAAAATTAAATTCTAAAAAATGAAGTAGAGACAGATTAACCTTCGTCAAACCATTCATTCTAGCCTCAAATTATAAGGCAAATTATTATGCTACCTTAGTACAGTTAAAATACCGCAGCTGTTAAAAAAATTCACCGAGCAGGCCCGACTCTTCATCTAAGTATCAACAAAGAGACATGTTTTTGATAAACAGGCGAGATTAATATTTGCCGAATTCCTTTACCTCACTTAAATAACTTGCCGTCAACAATAACTATTTACAGCTATAGCGTCCTCAAAAATTATCAAAACTAATAAACTAATACTCATACTAACATTATATTTATTTATAAATTAATTAATAAAAATTTATTGACTAGATCACACGAGCCTTAACCACAACTCACGATTTAAACTACTTTTAAAGAAAAACATTATTAATTCTACTTAAATCACAACAATGAATAAAAATTAATGAGCTCTGTAATTTTATATGAAGCTTATCCCCCATATAATAAGCTAATGCTAAAACATTTCATATTTGCTATTAGCACTACAATACTTAAATATTTTACATCAATAAACTAGCTATCATGAAAATCGATAAACATATCATTACCACTCGATAATCAATGTATAACTATGCTACGTTAACACACCCTTAACGAGTAAATCCTTTCACTTCGAGATTAAGCCCTGAAGCAAGAAAAATCATCAATCCATTATACAAAAGGTACAGACATAAACTCATACTAACCTATAGTTAAATTCACCATAAACATTCCTTTACAGTACTCACGTCACCAACATTTACTTCTATACTTCTAATACTAAATAAACAAACAATTTAAATCACCTGACCTATAATTAGTTTTATTTGTAGTTACTAGATAATGCTAAAGAACTGGCTTGCTCCTAGCCTTTGCTCTTCCCCGGAAGAATAGCTTATACCCATAAGTTCTACAATCTCTACTACATGAATATGTATCAGGGTTTAATAAAGAAATACATCAAATTATTTATTTTCGGGGTATGAACCCAACAGCTTAAATTAGCTTACTTTATTACCAACCTTAATTGCGGAAGAGTTACATACTCATACATAGATTTACAATCTACCGACTTTATCGACCATCCCACATCAAGGCTTAAACAATGATATTTATTAAAGGCCTTGAAAGCCTTCAGTTTAATTAACTTAAAACCTTGTACCCTGATATTTTATTTAAAAAAAATTAAACCACTTGTTTGGAAAACAAGCATACTATTTATACTAATAAAATCTATCTATTCTCAGCACAAATTAAATTCCACAGTGCCCTAAGAGATTGAAAATCTCATGTGCTAATTCTACACTATAAGAACAATCCACATATCTTACTATAGCTAGTTGTTTTTACACTACGGAGGTATATATATAATAAACATCATTAAATCTTTATATAGTCTATTAGCCATATCTCGAAGAATACCATTTTTATACTCTCTCTCTCTATTGCGCCGTGTATATAATTCATTCTAAACATTTATCTAGCCACAGTAATCAAGTCTACTCACACTGAGGTCAAGCTCGCTCCTAAGAAAGAGACTACATTATATATAAGAAGATATAACTCTTTTATTGTTACATGTAATAATATAATTATAATTTAATATAAAATTAAACTTTACAATTAAATTAATAAGTTTAAGTATAAATTTATATTAATTCATTTAAATAATCTTTATTTAAATTTATATACATTTGCTAGCTTACACTAAAATCATCATATCTTTTCCGTAAAAAAAAGGCCCCTTCCATGCCCTATTTTGCTTTACACTTTTATAAAATCAAAGTCCCCACATCAGCTAATTTCTTTAACTAACAATTTTTGGACGTTTTAAAAAGCTTAGTTTATAGAAATGAAAAAGACAATTTAATGTATCTATATTGTATGACTCGAAACCCTTTTCATTTAGTGGAGTTTAGTCCTTGACCTTTAACAGGATCTCTTGGAGCCATATTTTTAACTTTAGGGATAACATCCTGATTTCACAATCATGGGATAATTACTATATGCCTAGGGCTATTCCTAGTTAGCATAACTATATTTCAATGGTGGCGAGACATTGTACGGGAAAGCACTTTCCAAGGCTACCACACACTAAAAGTATCCCTAGGAATACGGATAGGTATAATTTTATTTATTACCTCGGAAGTTTGCTTTTTCTTTGCTTTTTTCTGAGCCTATTTTCACAGCAGTTTAGCCCCAAACACTGAAGTTGGTGCTTGTTGACCTCCCATCCACATTCACCCTCTTAACCCTTTTCAGGTCCCTTTACTTAATACTGCCATCCTATTGGCCTCAGGAGTTACTGTCACCTGAGCCCATCATTCTCTTATAGGGGGTGACCACAAAGAAACTGTCCAATCTATAACTCTAACAATCATCCTAGGAGGCTACTTCACTGTCCTCCAAGCTCAAGAATATGCAGAAACATCTTTCTCTATTTCAGATAGAGTTTACGGATCAACTTTTTTTGTGGCCACAGGGTTCCATGGTCTACATGTTATTATCGGATCTATGTTCCTCGCGACTTGCTTAGTACGAATTTTATACCATCACTTTTCTACCAACCATCACTTTGGTTTTGAGGCCGCAGCCTGGTACTGACACTTCGTAGACGTGGTATGACTGATCTTGTACACTTGCATTTACTGATGAGGATCTTAAAACTTTCCAACTAGAATGTAAGTTCCCTATCCGACTCTAACCAAATTAGGTATTATACTTTATTATAGAAGATGTAGTTTGCAACCACAAAGAAAGATCACTATCTTTAATACCATATTAACCTTCCGCCCTCAGTGAAAAGCCAAAAAGAGGCATTTAACTGTTAATTAAAAGACTGTAATTTTTATTACTTCGCTGGCGACACTGCGCCGGAATGAACGGATTATATTGATGTTATAAATTATAAGGTTGCCCTTCTGTGTCTATGTTGACTATTATAAGCTATATACTCATCCTAGTTATTGTTAACCTAGTTTTACTTGCCTTAGGCCTAACCATCAATAAACGCTCTTACGGTGACCGAGAAAAGAACTCGCCTTTTGAATGTGGGTTCGACCCCTCGATTCACACTCGTGCACCTTTCTCTATGCGCTTTTTCTTATTGGCAGTAATTTTTCTAATTTTTGACGTCGAAATCATTTTACTTATACCCTTAACAATAAACATCATGAAAGCTAACACACACTGACCCCTAACCAGGTCTATTATTTTCTTATTAATCCTTCTGTTAGGGTTATTTCATGAGTGGAATCAAGGATCTTTAGACTGAATGAAGTAAATCCATTGCCCTTATACCCTCAACAGCCCTACTATTTAGTAGGTACTACTTATTCTCAGTATCTTAAGTTCTAATATGCGATGACTATTCTCTACAAATCATAAAGATATTGGCACATTATACTTCATCTTTGGTATTTGAGCAGGATTATTAGGCACATCCTTGAGCCTTATGATTCGAACCGAACTTGGGCAACCAGGGTCGCTTCTCAATGACGACCAACTATATAACGTAGTTGTTACCGCTCATGGGTTTATTATAATTTTTTTCTTAGTTATACCTATTATAATTGGAGGATTTGGAAACTGACTTGTTCCTCTAATGCTAGGGGCACCAGATATAGCTTTCCCTCGTATGAACAATATAAGATTCTGACTACTTCCTCCTTCTTTAACACTACTTCTAGCATCCTCTGCAGTAGAAAGAGGGGCCGGAACGGGATGAACCGTTTACCCTCCTCTTTCTAGAAACCTATCCCACGCTGGGCCTTCAGTAGATCTAGCTATTTTCTCTCTTCACCTAGCAGGGATCTCTTCTATTTTGGGTGCCATCAACTTTATTACTACTATTCTTAATATACGATGAGAAGGCTTACAAATGGAGCGACTACCTTTATTCGCTTGGTCTGTTTTTATTACTGCAATTTTACTCCTTCTATCACTTCCAGTTTTAGCAGGAGCTATTACTATACTATTAACAGACCGAAATTTTAACACCACTTTTTTTGACCCAAGAGGTGGAGGAGACCCTATCCTGTACCAACACTTATTTTGATTCTTTGGTCACCCAGAGGTGTATATTCTAATTTTACCTGCCTTTGGTATTATCTCTCATATTGTCTCTCACCATTCTTTCAAGAAAGAAATTTTCGGGGCCCTTGGGATAATTTACGCTATACTTTCTATTGGTTTGCTTGGTTTTATTGTATGAGCCCACCACATGTTTACAGTGGGAATAGATGTGGATACACGAGCCTACTTCACCTCAGCAACTATAATTATTGCAATTCCAACTGGGATTAAGGTATTCAGATGATTAGCTACAATCTATGGTTCTCCTATCAAATACAACACCCCTATACTATGAGCTCTAGGATTTATTTTCTTATTTACAGTAGGGGGGCTAACCGGTATTATTCTCTCTAACTCTTCTTTAGACATTATGCTTCATGACACCTACTATGTAGTGGCTCACTTTCATTATGTCCTATCAATAGGAGCCGTCTTTGCTCTCTTTGCTGGATTTAACCACTGATACCCTCTCCTTACGGGATTAAGCCTAAACCAACAATGAACCAAGGCACATTTTATAACAATATTTTTAGGTGTTAATTTAACCTTCTTCCCACAGCATTTTCTAGGCTTAGCAGGGATACCTCGGCGATACTCGGACTACCCAGACTGCTATACCAAATGGAACATAGTCTCATCTATAGGTTCTATAGTCTCTTTAACAAGAGTTTTATTCTTTATTTTTATTGTCTGAGAGAGCCTAATCTCCCAACGAACTATCATCTGATCAAACCATTTAACTACATCCCTAGAATGAGATAATCGTCTACCGGTCGACTTCCATAGTCTCCCTGAAACAGGAGCCCTTTACATTTAAAATATGACCTACTGAGGACAATTAGGATTTCAAGATGCTTGTTCTCCTTTAATAGAACAAATTATTTTTTTTCATGATCACGCCATATTTGCTATTATTATAGTCCTAACTATAGTAATATACATAGCTATAATCCTTATAACCAACAAATTTTCTTGTTTAAATATCACAGAAAGACAAAAAATTGAGACAATCTGAACTGTAGCCCCAGCGCTGATTCTGCTGTTCCTCGCTCTACCTTCTTTACGACTCTTATATTTACTAGATGAAACTAATGACCCTTTAATTACTATTAAAACTATGGGACATCAATGATACTGAAGATACGAATACTCTGATTTCTTAGACATTGAATTTGATTCTTACATAATCCCTACTAACGAATTAGATTTAGGCAACTTCCGACTGCTGGAAACTGACCACCACTTAATTCTACCGATAAAAACTAACACTCGAATTATTGTCTCTTCTGCGGACGTAATCCACTCCTGAACAGTCCCTTCTCTGGGGGTAAAAGTAGATGCTATTCCAGGACGGCTAAACCAATTAATACTATACCCTAGACGACCTGGACTGTACTATGGACAATGCTCAGAAATTTGTGGAGCCAATCACTCATTTATACCAATTACACTGGAAATTGTAAACATGGATTACTTTATTAAGTGATTAAATCTAATGAACGAACAATAGAGGAGTTAATTAATTCTATAACATAAAATTGTCAATTTTAAATAACTAAAATATTAGTACTTTTCGCATGCCACAATTATCCCCAATCAACTGATTACTTTTATTTATTATATTCTGATCAATCATACTTATTAATACATCTATTATATGATGAAACACCAACAATATGTACACGATTAGCAAAACTTTTAGAACTAATACAAACATCACATACAAATGATAACATGATAGTAGACATCTTTTCTTCTTTTGACGACCATAATTCCACTCTATTCTCAACTCATTTTATAACATGAACTTTATCTTTATGATCTCTATTTTTTATCAATTCCTCTTATTGAATTAACCCTTCAAATTTAACCAATCTAATAAATATACCTAAACAAGCCATCAACATCCAAACTACTCGGTCCTATAGTATGAATTTAGGAGGATTTAGCCTCATAGTGTCATCTTTATTTTTAACTATTATCAATTTTAATATACTAGGTCTCATGCCCTACGTATTTAGGACTACAAGTCACCTAGCTATAACCTTTACCTTAGCCCTCCCTTTATGACTCTCTTTAATCATCTCTTCTTACTTAAATAACCCATACTCAAGACTGGCATTCATGCTGCCTCTAGGTACTCCTACTTTTCTTATTCCCTTTCTTCCAGTAATTGAAAGACTAAGTATCCTTGTTCGTCCTATTACCTTATCTATTCGATTAGCCGCTAATATTAGGGCAGGGCATATTATTCTCACATTAATTGGAGACTACCTAACTATTTCAATACTATCTAGTAATTATTTAGTCTCTAGTCTAGTGATACTAATTCAAATTGGGTATTTTATTTTCGAGATTGGTATTGGGATTATTCAAGGATATATCTTCTCCTTACTAATTACATTATATACAGACGACCATCAATAGATATCGAATAAAATATTCAAATGTTATACCTAAAGGTAAACATACCACCCTAACACCTTCAACGTTATGCTCTAACTTAAGCTATTTAAGCCATTTACACATTTAAACAACCCTATTTTTAAACAAGCAACCCTTCACGTAACTAACGACACCACGCATTAACTCTACACAGCAACTAGTTACTTAATTTTAATTAACTCACTTAAATCTAATAGTATAACAACCAGACTTAAATAATCAAGATTAATTATAACTACAATTATTTTCTCAATGTAAGTGAGACACATTCTTTTATGTTAAATCTTGTTATCATTCCAGGGGCAGCTTCCACTACCCCTACTATGTTACGACTTATCTTATTTTCCAACAAGAGCGACGGGCGATATGTACGCATCATAAAACCTAATTCACAAGAACTCACTATTTAACTCTTGTTACTACCAAGTCCAACTTCATAGACAAATTACATGGTCTAATCCGATTAAATATTATAAATCGTAGCTCACTTTTGAACCTTTTTCATAAACTGCATTTTGACTTGACATCATAACCGATAAGTTATTAAGTTTTTTCCAAAATTTTTACAAAATAAACTGACGACAGCAATACACAAATTGTTAACAATTCAAAAAAAAGTAAGTATAAATTGAGGATTATCAAATTAATAAGCAAGCTCCCCTGGAAGGATATATAACACCGCCAAGCCTTTTAAGTTTCAAACATCATATAAATTTAAATAAATTACATTTAAGTTCTTACTACTTAAGTATTAAAATTTTTAAAATAAAGAATAATAGGGTCTCTAATCCTAGTTTACTAACCCTTATTTTCAAAGAATCTGAAAGTAGAATTATGTAATCAATAAAAGCAATTAAATTTTACCTACAACTGCCATTCTCATTAATCCTAACTGTTTTTAATCTCATCACTTTATTTTATACTATATAAATATAAACTTAAAGTATTGGTATAACCGCAGATGCTGGCACCAATTTTACCACTTCTCATAACATTGACTATATCAAACTCTCATTTATTGTATAAATATAAATACTGCGTAGCCTCTTAAAGTTATCTTAGTACAATACTAACAACATCCACCGTCACTTGCAAAATATTAAATCAAACAAATAACAGCGCATCTAGACAAAACGATATTAAATAAACCTAGCATATATAAAACTAGCAACAGCTTATATTATAACCAAAGCCAAATTAAACAATAAAGAACTACACCACTAACTAAACGAAGATCTTATCCACTGACTCTTAGCCTACTTTATTAAGTCTTAACAGCTCACACTGTATCTCAAAGTTTGCAACTTAGCATTTTTAATTAAAATATAAGACCTCTCCCTACATAACTATAATTACAAAAAAAGGAATCGAACCTTTCCCTTAAACTCCAAAAATTTACGTGCCACTACACCACAATGTAGATCTTTGAACTTAACATTGTTTTTACAATACGGGGGTATATATATAATAAACATCATTAAATCTTTATATAGTCTATTAGCCATATCTCGAAGAATACCATTTTTATACTCTCTCTCTCTATTGCGCCGTGTATATAATTCATTCTAAACATTTATCTAGCCACAGTAATCAAGTCTACTCACACTGAGGTCAAGCTCGCTCCTAAGAAAGAGACTACATTATATATAAGAATATATAACTCTTTTATCATTACATGTAACAATATAATTATAATTTAATATAAAATTACACTTTACAATTAAATTAATAAGTTTAAGTATAAATTTATATTAATTTATTTAAATAATCTTTATTTAAATTTATATACATTTGCTAGCTTACACTAAAATCATCATATCTTTTCCGTAAAAAAAAGGCCCCTTCCATGCCCTATTTTGCTTTACACTTTTATAAAATCAAAGTCCCCACATCAGCTAATTTCTTTAACTAACAATTTTTGGACGTTTTAAAAAGCTTAGTTTATAGAAATGAAAAAGACAATTTAATGTATCTATATTGT